GAGATTTTTACCCTTTTCTAAAAAGAAAAAGAAGTGCCTCTATTTAGAGATTTATCTACTTAGATGAATAAATCATACTCTATCTATATTATTAACGAATATGTATTCCAACCTATCTCGAGGTATTTGTATCAATACCTATTCGGTAGATCCTTTTTTTTTTTTCTGTGCCAGGAACCAGATTTGAACTGGTGACACGAGGATTTTCAGTCCTCTGCTCTACCAACTGAGCTATCCTGACCTTTTCTTGTGCATCATCCTAGTAGAGTATTTGTATCTATGTCAATTAAAGGGACTAAAAAATCAATAAAGTATTCCAAATTCCAAATTTGGAAATGGGGGGGGTAGTCCTATGCATTGTGCATGGTTTACTTAATAATACTTAAAAATAGAGTTAATAATCGAAGTTCCTTGCCTATACTATAATAAAAAAGAAATCTATTCAATGAATAGCATAAGATCCATTGAGTTCTCTTCGCACTCCTTTGTGAAAGAGTAGAATGAGAAAGTTAATGAATCTTAAACCGATTGATAAAAAGAAAAAAAGAGGATAAATACTATAGTATAGTTAGAGTTAGGGAATAAAAGAGGGTTTGGGGATAGAGGGACTTGAACCCTCACGACTTATAAAGTCGACGGATTTTCCTTTTACTAGAAATTTCATTGTTGTCAGTATTGACATGTAGAATGGGACTCTCTCTTTATCCTCGTCCGATTAATCCACTTTTTAAAAGATCTCGAAAACTATGAATTGAAGGATTTGATTACTCAATATTCGATTGGAATGGATTCACAATAATTCTAAAAAAATTCTGAATTTTCTATTTCATAATCATTCCTAATTTCATTCTAAAAAAGAATAAAGAACCTATATTATGATATGGGTTCTGTGATTAATCGTTTGCTATGTCAGTATCCATATGTGTGTATTAGATGTATAAACCCCTTACTTTCTCTAATTTAGAGGGAGTTCCACTACCAACACAACGTAATCAACTCGATTCGTTAGAACAGCTTCCATTGAGTCTCTGCACCTATCCTTTTCCTTTGGATTCTAGTTCGAGAACCACTTGTTTTCTCAAAACACGGATTTGGCTCAGGATTGCCCTTTTTTAATTCCAGGGTTTCTCTGAATTTGGAAGTTACCACTTAGCAGGTTTCCATACCAAGGCTCAATACAATCAAGTCCGTAGCGTCTACCGATTTCGCCATATCCCCATTTTCCTTTTCTTTGATTGAGACCTAGATTCCTTGTGTAATTTCATCCATCTCTTAGTTTTTTTTTTTGGAATCGTTGAATTCATTACTCGACGTAGTCTAGCAGTTCGTCTCTATTTGAGAGACCCTGCTTGTTGCAATTCAGAATTGAATTGATTCTATCGTTGATGTATTTGCAATTCAATCCGAATCAATATATCCCAAAGTTTTTCTCTCCCCCACCCTTCTTTTTTAGAGTATTCAAAATCATACTCTAACGCTTGATATTCATTTTTTTTTTTCTAATCAGAATTAGCAATTTAATTTGCTATGATTCTATGTTCTCCTTAGTGAAATATTAATCATTAAATTATTAAGAAATAACAAAAAAAAACAAAATATCTCAAAAAATGTCTATAATGATCGAATGAAAATGCCAAGAAATTCACATTTTCTCTTTATTATATCTTTCATATATATTATTCTTTTCTATGTATTAGATTACTTGTCCGAGCCATATCAAATTGAAAATATCTGAAATCAAATTCAATATAGAAATTGGAATAGATTTTATTCTATTAGAAAAATCAATTTGCGAATTAGAGAAATAAAAAGAAAGTTCAATAAATTCTATAATCCTATTTAAGGATATCCTCTAGTTAAGCATATCAAGCTAACTTGATTTTTATGAAGTTCTAGTATTTTTTTCTAAGTAGAACTTTAAATTTCGAACTAGTTAATAGCTAAGATTAATAATTAAGATCTGACATTTTACAGATTTCCTATACTATACATATTTCTATTTGTTACACTATTTCTGTTATGTAAGCCCACTTAGCTCAGAGGTTAGAGCATCGCATTTGTAATGCGAGGGTCATCGGTTCAAATCCGATAGTCGGCTTTTTTCTATATCGATGTTCCATGAACAAGAATCTCTCTTTTTCTCCGAATTAAATGGAGAATCCAGGATCTATTCTGTGGTTCTACCTTACAATTTTGCTAGATACAAAACAATAAAATAAATAATATATATACAAAAAATCCAGATGTTGATGAAATTCCATTTTTTGTGGTACTTTAGTAGATTTTACTCTGTTTATCCTTTAGTTTAATTCAGTTTTAATTTCGCTGTATTCTTTAATGTAAATACAATGAAATTCATTGTGTAAAATGAAATTTCAAGAAAATCAAAAAGGAGTCTTCATGTCCCGTTATCGAGGACCTCGTTTTAAAAAAATACGCCGTCTGGGAGCTTTACCAGGACTCACTAGAAAAACACCTAAATCCGGAAGTAATCTGAAAAAGAAATTCCATTCTGGGAAAAAAGAGCAATATCGTATTCGTCTTCAAGAAAAACAGAAATTGCGTTTTCATTATGGTCTGACAGAACGACAATTACTTAGATATGTACATATCGCTGGAAAAGCAAAAAGGTCAACAGGTCAGGTTTTACTACAATTACTTGAAATGCGTTTGGATAATATCCTTTTTCGATTGGGTATGGCTTCAACCATTCCTGAGGCCCGGCAATTAGTTAACCATAGACATATTTTAGTTAATCGTCGTATAGTCGATATACCAAGTTTTCGTTGCAAACCCCGAGATATTATTACTACGAAGGATAACCAAAGATCAAAATGTCTGGTTCAAAATTCTATTGCTTCATCCGACCCGGGGAAATTGCCAAAGCATTTGACGATTGACACATTGCAATATAAAGGACTAGTTAAAAAAATCCTAGATAGGAAGTGGGTCGGTCTCAAAATAAATGAGTTGTTAGTTGTAGAATATTACTCTCGTAAGACTTGAACTTAATGAAAAAAGGAAAGGTTCATAGAATTTTCTTCCTCTTCCCCTTTCCCCGAACTAAATCGACCTAAGGCCCTTAATTGGTATTTTCCATTCAACTAGCAGAAATGGATTAACCCTAGGATCCTTTTTTTTTTGTTCTTTCCTCTATGTGTCTTTTACATACCACAGTAATTTACTATAGAGAATTTCTATTAAATAAAGGTATTATTGCTGGAATAAACTGTTATTTGATTTGATACATTGTGATCGTTAACGTTGATGAATTAAGAGAAACGGAAAGAGAGGGATTCGAACCCTCGGTAAACAAAAGTCTACATAGCAGTTCCAATGCTACGCCTTGAACCGCTCGGCCATCTCTCCTACATAATCTTATTATGGAAAATAAACTGAGTGAATAGCGAGTTTTCCTATTCCTGCAGTACAGGTACAACCACAACCGCTCGGGGGTTCCTTGGTTCTATTGGAAAAATTCCTTTTCATCTAAGTGGAAGGATCCAGGATTTTTTTACTAGGAATTCCGCTCCCTCGAAAAGTTTTAGTTTGGGTTTTCCCCAAACCAAAGAAAAAGAGAATGGAAGAATTCTTCTTATTCCATAATAAAATAAAGGAACCCTAAAATTCTGTTTGCATAAGGTACGCTACGCCATACAATCGGAATCTAAAAAAGGGTATGAGACAATTAATGACTTTGAAAACGCGAAATAGCTGATGAGAGAAGTTATTGTTGAGAAATAGAAAAGTGGAATGAAATCCAATCTTAGTCAAATATTTCATATCTCTTCTTGTCCAAATAGAAGGAAAAGGACACAATTTGAGCTGAGCGGAAAATCCATACCTCTCTTATCCATTTATAGCATATATATGGATCGATCGATTTATAAGAATCGAATGTGTTTGTTTTTATGGTATTTTGTGAAGGAATGAAAACAATTCTATATAGAATGGGTTGGGAATTATGCCTAGATCCCGTATAAATGGAAATTTCATTGATAAGACCTCCTCAATTGTAGCCAATATTTTATTGCGAATAATTCCGACAACCTCAGGGGAAAAAAGGGCATTTACTTATTATAGAGATGGTGCGATTTGACTCTTTTTTTTTTTAGCCCTACCTACACCTCAGTCTTACGAGAAAGAGAGGGGGTTCGCATAGAGAGAACAAAATTAGTAAAGGAAACCCACGCTTGGAGAAGGTGAGGTGAACTAACAATTCCTTCTGTCGTGTATCCTCGATTGATGCGGCCTCAGATGCTTCAATTGTAGATTTGAGTATTGAGCGAAAGGTTACACCTACAGGATAGGTTCTGTATTACAGGCCAATCCTACTCTACTAGTACCAATAGGCAGCATAGGGGAGAAAAGCACTACACCTAGAAATAGGAATCAACAAGAGAAAAACTTTGTTAGAAATTAGCCCTTTCCTGATCGGTATCAGGGCTGGGAAGAATGGTTGGGATAACAAACAGCCATCAGGTTTGTACTTTGGATACCCCTATAACCATCAAAGATCGTTGAAGTGGCTAATTCCTCTAAATAGGAGGCGTTGAGAACAAAGAAATTCTTGGAGCTATCGTTTTCCTCTAGCATTAATAGAATTCATTGGTGTTAAGAAAAACCTCTTGCGGGAAGGTTGGCTAGAGATTTCTTGGAAAAATACCAGCCCCTTTCGGTCCATAATGAGATGGGACTAATTCTATTTTTATTCTATAGATTATTTCGCTTAGTACTATGTACAGAAGGGAGGAGCCGTATGAGATGAAAACCTCATGTACGGTTTTGGAACGGAGATTTTTTGAATAGAATGAACGACCGTAACGGATGTTGGCTCAATCCGAAGGAAATTATGCGGAAGCTTTGCAGAATTATTATGAAGCTACGCGACTAGAAATTGATCCCTATGATCGAAGTTATATACTCTATAACATAGGCCTTATACACACAAGCAATGGAGAGCATACAAAGGCTTTGGAATATTATTTCCGGGCACTAGA